ATTTTTGGTGGAATTTTCTTTATTCTTTATTGTTTCTAATGATGCTCTATAAATATCAGACTTATTCTTAGTTTCAGAATTAATATATTTATATGAGAAAAGATCATATCTATAGTTTTTTTGAAAATTGTCCTCTTTGTTTGGTAATAAATATACGTTCAAATTTTGTTTTTTTTTGTAATCCAATAATGGGTCTTTTTCATAGGAATACCATTTCTTTAAATCATCATTTTGAGACGGATGGCATTCATTTATTTGATTTCGCCATTTTTGTGGGACTAATGTAGACCATGTAATCTGAGATAAATCATATTGATAATGACTTCTTAACCAGTTTTTCCATGGATTTTTTTCATAATTTGAAAGTTTGTTATGTCTTACTTTGGAATCAAATATTCCTTGTCTTCCAAAAAAATCCTTTATTTCATTCTTAAGAAAAAAAGATGGTCCATTATATTGAAGAATAGATCTTAACTTATTGAAGTTAATAACTTGGGTTTGTGATAATTTAAAAAATACATATTTTTGTGACAAATAAGATAAATCAAAAAAAATATGTGGCTTCTGCTTACTATTTCTAAGATTATCAAAACCCTTTTTTATAGTCATAGGCGAAATGAAGTCAATTTTATTTTGTTTTTTTTTATTAATTCTTTCTTTATCTTTATTTATTTCATTATTGTCAATGTATTTTGCAATAATTTTTTTTGTTGATTCCATACAAAGTTCTAGAGAAATTCTGCGCATATTAATGATACATAAAAAGATATCTACGTATATTTTTTCAATGCAAAATTGAAATATTAATCCAATATTTTTTCTTTTTAATATTTTCCAAATTTTTGGGGGTGATTCTCGATTATTCTTTTTATTTTTTTTCATTCTTTCTATTTGATTTATGATTGTGTTTCTCCTATCAATTCTCTGTTTAATCTCTTCTTTTGCCTGTGAATAATCTCTAGATTTATTTTGACTAAATGATTCATGAATTATCTGAGTGCTGATTATCGAATCCTTTTCTGTTTGAGTTTCACTTGATTCATATATTTCTCTCGGTATAAATAATGGAATTTTCTTTCCTTTTAAAAGTTCTTTTATTATTTGTTTAAAAAAAAAAAATGCTTTTTCTTGTTTCTTTGTTATTTTTTTTAAAACACTTTGAACTCGAAAATGAAAATTTCTTATTTCTACTTTGTAGTCTATATCTTTAAAAATAGGTTCAAAAAAGGAAGGTGTTTTTCGAGGAGGACCAAAAGGATATTCTGTTTCCATTCCCAAAACTGTTAAAAAACAAGAATCAAAATCATCTTGTTGTTTTCTATCGCTATCAGAGAGTCGTAGCTTAGATCCGTGCCATGGTTTCAAATGAAAAGGATATAAGATTTTGATCTGAAAACCGTCTATTAACCAATTTTTAGGAAATTCCGTTTTGGAGAATTGAAGACCATTATAGCTGCACTTTAAATAAATTTCTCTATTCCAATCTTGGAAATCCTCATACCATTCCGGAGATTGCCGTAATAAAATACGGCCAATATTCTTAGCTATTATCAATAAGGGTAATTTAATATACCTTCTAAAAATTGATTGCCCTAGTAACAGAATACTTCTTGTTTTTTGTGCATATGGAATGTTTTCCCAGAATTCCATTACGTCTTCCTGGTTGTTTTTTTTTATTTTGAATTGTTGATCTAAAATTTCAAATTCTGACTTTTTACCCAACCAATCTCTAATATTAAAAAAAAGCTTCATTAAGTCGGATATAGGAAACGGAAAATCTTCCATTTTTTCCAAAAAAAGAGGGGAATGGGGATTTCCTTGAGACGGTCCCCAAATAACCATTTTACGCCTTTGAATGCGCATAGATCCTTTGATTACGGCTCGACGAAAATCTGGTTCTTCCAAATAACTGATAAAACCCGAATCTCTATTAAATTTTGTATAAAGATTATAATTCTTGAAATTTGATTTCTTAAAACTTCGTTTGGAACGAGTTAAAAAAGCTATACGTTTAAATTTTCTTGTTCGAAGCTGGTGATCCAGCCCTTGCAGTACGCCTTGTTCTTTTCGTCGTTTTTTAAACATTTGTTCCAACTCGTTGATTAATTTGTATGACCATCGAGGTGGTTTTTTACCTATTTCATTTATGTTTATTCCAATAGATTTTTTTTCGCGCTTAGGATTAGTTAGAATTGCGTTCAATGAAAACTTTAACCTATTATTTGAATCAATTTTTACTTGTTTTTTTTCTGATATTTCGGTTTTCTGTTCAGATTCTGGAAAAGTAGGATAAGGAAGAAGGATATCGTGAATTTTATTTATTTCAGAGGGTTCTGTGCAATTTTCTATCGAAGTCTCTTTTCTGATTGAAGATGCAAAAATTTTATTCATTCTTCCACGATACATCCCATTTAAAAGAGGATCATACATTTTAATTAGCCAATTCTTTTTGTTTTTTTTCTCAAGATTGCACAAATTAACTGGGAAATTATTTTTGTTT